TTCAAAAAGAAAAAGGCCCCCGCGTTGTGACTCGGAATAAATGGTTCCCTGTGGAGGAAGAGAATACTCATTTATTCCTATGGATAGAGTATCCAGTAACAAGAAGAGTTTATCGGAAATGTCGACAAATTCTTGCGCAGTCCGAGGAAATGAAAGAAAAAGTCTGTTACTACAATTTCATCTCTATCAAATTTGAATATCAGAATAGCGGATATAGTAATGATTCAATGGGTCAGGTTCACTTACTTTTTTCTTACAATAGGGAAACTCCTATTCTCTACTACAAAATGAAGACTCAGACGGGAATGGACTTTTGTGGAAAAAGCCCCTTATCGGATTTGAACCGATGACTTACGCCTTACCATGGCGTTACTCTACCGCTGAGTTAAAAGGGCCCATTCGCTTCAATTCCCGAGTGAAACACTCGTCACTATGAGTCTACCCCATCTACCTATATATAGAATATCTATATAGTATAGAAAATGGACATATATATGTCTCCAAAGTGTCTCGTCTCATTCAGAAACAAGAATTTTTGAGGAAGTATGGGATGGATAAGACTAATTAATTGCTTTTTTATTGAATCCCATCCGAGCGAGATTCAATTACTTGATACAGAATTCAACTATAGATCCAAGAGATTTTATTCTATTTGATGTTTCATCGAATCATGTGATGAATACATGGAACTTTTATCCGGAACTACACTTAACTATCTATCAATTTTCGATTTTCTATCCTTTCCTTATCTCCTGTCTTAGTCTGAGATAGAGAGAGGCATATCTTACTATAATACTATAATAAAATAATACGTGAATTGATGAGTAAAAGTTGAAGAGAGGTGTTTCCTATTTTTAGCGGTACAAATAAGTTCCTGGGGTATTAGAGCATTACCTCATTAGAATATAATGAAGTAAGGGTTGTTCATCAAAGGTGAGTGAAGAGGAAAATAGATAGGAATCGCGAAAGATAGAAAGCTTTGTGGGATTTAGTCACACCATTAGATTCTATTGACAATTCCAAAAAACTGTTCATACTATGAATGAGCATAGTATGGTGGCGATCCGAGCAGGTATGCCCCCATGGTCAAAAGGTGGATGACATTTCCCTTTCACGGAAGTAGTGGGGATTCGATTTCCCCTGGGGGTAGGGTACTATGAGAGGAAGTTGCTCATGGATTATCAATAAGTTTCGAATTGATTCTTCCTGGGTCGATGCCCGAGTGGTTAATGGGGACGGACTGTAAATTCGTTGGCAATTTGTCTACGCTGGTTCAAATCCAGCTCGGCCCAAAAATTCGCCGATCCATCATGAGATTATTTCCAATTTGATTTGTTCTCCCGAAGCATCTGAAACTAGAAAGAAGTAAAAAAAAAAAATAGCTATTATCAATCGATTTGACGCGATTTGACAAACAACCAATAGGATTACTAGCAACCTGTTTCGTTCCCTCTAAAATCAATATTCGCATGGAGATTGATAGTAATATATCACCCCTTTCTCTCTTAGAATACGATGATTCTAGATAGAACTGAACTTGTTTGATTGAATGAAACCGTTCAAAATATGTAGGCCCCACGCCTTATTTATCTGGGATTGTAGTTCAATCGGTCAGAGCACCGCCCTGTCACGGCGGAAGCTGCGGGTTCGAGCCCCGTCAGTCCCGACCTAGAATCTGATGAATCCATCAATTCATCTCTCTATTTTCTGTGAAGAGGGACACGGAGCAGGATCTCCTTCCCGGTGCTGGGTCCTTATTTCTTTTTTGCTTTCCTTTGCCTTTTGGTAATTTCAAGTCATTCAATTTGTACCGTACCGATTGATGGGATGTGGGAGAGACCTATTTAGATTGCTACAATTATTGGTAGCACCCTATTCAATTAAGGATTCCGGGAAATGCCGTACTTGTCTGGGTTTTTCGCTTGCCCCTGATCCATTTTATAGAATAAACATATGTTTTACAGGAGCACAGACACCAATTAGGATTCATATTTTGTTTTTGTACGATACAAAATCAACCCCACTTTCACATAGTTAACCCGGCGGAATGCTTGAAAGGTTCAAAGTACCCCCACTCCCCCTAACTCCGAGTTTCAAGTTTATAGAAAATCAATTTCTAATTGGAAATAATCTATCGCACTCTCAATTCATATTGAATTTTTCATATTATATATCTGTTCTAGGACCGAAAAAGGGGGTATTACTAAAAGAAAGATCAAACAAGGATCTACCAGACTTAGCTTAGTGAGGGAATGGATAATCCTTTTTCTTCCTATTTGAAAGGTCCTATGGAAGAAAGAACAAATTACAAAACAGTCAATTTGTCAAAGTATTGGATCTTTTCTATTGGGATCCGTCCTTATCAAACCTCTTTGTCTTATAAGGAAATTGGGTCATAAAAAACAAAGTTTCGAACGGAATTCCCTCTTTATTTCCATTTCACTTCTACAATATTGATTGGGTTTGTGATCAACGGAAGTGTAAGATAGGTCATATGGTCGTTATATGATTCTATAAAGAAGACGGGGGGGTATAGAAAATAAAAGGAACAAAGAATGAAAAACCAAAGAGGATTCTTGATTGGATCAGGAATTCCATTTTTTATTGCGTATGTATCAAAGATCTTCCTATGTTATACTATTCAATTCTTGATGAAAAATTGATTTGATAGCTGAGATATTGTTATTCATGACATTGATCCAATTTAATACCATCGGGGGGAATTGCATACTATCGAAGTGAGAGACAAAAGATTTAGACTCTCTATGGGATTAGATCCCGAGTTATTATGAAATAAAAAAAAAATGATAAAATCAAATTATGGAAGTAAATATTCTCGCATTTATTGCTACTGCATTGTTCATTCTAATCCCTACGGCTTTTTTACTTATCATTTACGTAAAAACGGTCAGTCAAAAGGATTAATTTGAATCAAGCCCGGCTTCTTAGTCCTTATCAATTGATGGAATAAATGAAAGGAGATTTAAATCTCTAGTCTTAAATGAGCGGACTAGAATCAACAGTTATAGTATATGAAATCCGATAGATAGTATGGTAGAAAGAAATAGATCTATTTCTTTCTACCATACTAAATGTCTATTATTCTATATTCTAGAAAGTGAGACTGATGATTCGGCTGTAGAAATATATATAATATAGGATTCATTTCCTATTGAATATGGATCCATCTATAATATGGATATTCATCCAGGTACATATAAATCAGGTACATAAAAATCACATATGTCTAATGTATATATAAAAAGTCACCCCCAATTCTGACAGAATATCCTAAGAATTCGAGTTTTTTGATCCATCCATTTGATTTGTCGTGATTCCAACCAATCCGAGATAACCGAATGTCCGCTTTGACTCTTATGTCTTATATGTCGTGCGTTGCGGCTCTAATTACTCGGTTTCTTATTTTTTCCAATAGGGAGGGACCCAGGGAGCTGTCGAAGAAATCAAATCAATAGAGGAAGGTCTGGGCATATACCGAATAAAATTCTAGAAAAAAAAAGAAAGCGAGTAATCCCCTTTTTCTCAATCAATCTGACAAAGCAAAATGGACCATTAAGAGATGAGTCAAGCAATTCTATGGGAAATTGTTCAGACAGATTGAGAAAAATCGTAGTAGATTCCAACTATTTCTAACGTGTGAACCATGATATGGACTGAGTCAATAAAGCGTAAATTCAATATGATTTCTCATTTCTAAGAGTCTAAATGCTTGAGCAATAAAGAGGGAAACAAATAAAAAAGGGGGCGGGTTTTTACTCATTGTAATATCCATATCTGATTCTGTTAATAGCTAGTGGCTAGAGTTCATCAAAATAGGAACATGGGATGAATTGAAATATTTCAAATATTTCTTTGATTAAAAAGAGATTCTTCATATCTTGCATTTCTAATTTGGAAAAAGGATCTCCTTTTTTTTTATTAATTGAAAAAACGCTTTTGGAGAATGATCTATGAAAGAGACTATTGATAAAGTTCGATTACTCAACTCAATTAGCCGTTACTCTAGAGTCCACTTCTTCCCCATACTACGAGTGAAAGGGAAAATGTAAAGACTACCATTAATGCAGCCCAAGCAAGACTTACTATATCCATATGAATTATGTCCCCTATCTCTATCTCTATAGAATATGAAGATATTCTCCCCTTATTGATCACTAATAATAATCAACTCGATCGATGGCGCAGAGGCAAAAAGGAATTCTAACCGAAGGAAGGTTATTGATGAAGCAATCCAATAAATCTACCCATAACAAGTTCTTATACTGAATTTGTTTGATTCCCCGTTTCACTATCTAATTCAAGGCTCAGTCAGTATAGACTACACTATTAATGTAAGTCCTCACAGCCTAGTTCTTCTATACCATAATCCTCCTTCGAATCCTCGTCGCAAGGATTGACAGCCTTTTATAAAATAGAAAAGCCCCTATTCTGAAAATTGAATAAGTATTGGCAGTTCTAAGTTCTAGCCCTTTTCCTCTGCTTTTGCTGGGCAAGAATTGGGTCATTTGTCTGCTATCAAGAAAGGCATTTCGAGTTTTTATTGGTCAGGCGACACCCGGATTTGAACTGGGGAAAAGGGATTTGCAGTCCCCCGCCTTACCGCTCGGCCATGCCGCCAAAACGAAAAATATAGGGAGATTGGCATTTTTTACATTTTTTATTGGATTCGATGAATCCCATTCTCCTTATGCCTTTTCTAATAAATCTCAAAACCCTTTTTCTTTTTTTTGTTTTTTATTGAAAGAGAAAACAGAAAAGCCAAATTTTCTTTTCTGTCACAGAAATTCAAAAGAAAGGAAAATTGGAACCATTAACTATAGACTGTGAATTCATGAAAGTTTTGTTTTTTTTTTTATCTCAAATAGCCTTTCCTTAGTGTCATAAGACAATAAAATTGAGACACAACCCATCAGTGCCAATTATTTTCACTAATTGAATCCTTTTCACTTACAATAATAACAAGAATTATGTGTATATGTCAACCATATAACAAAAATTATTACGCAGATATACCTAATTAGATATCTTATTTATATATGATATTCCTAGAAAGCGATTAAGGGAATGGCCGTGCTTCCGTTCTTCAAAGACTGTCAATCCTTGCGACGAGGATTCGAAGATTGAATCTATTGAATATCCAATAGAAATTAGGATATATAGCGCGGTTGCCAAAGTAAGTAGAATTTGGATAGGCGATTATAGGGATAGCTAAATAGCTGCGTGTTCTTACTAAATACAGTTCCTCTTGCGCACTCCAATTGGATTCCACGAATTCAACTAAGAAACACACCCTATCTCTTCTCTGCGGATCATTTCTGCCTTTATTGCATTCATAGATAGAGCAGGGATCAAAAATCCGGAGTCCATTTACTTTTTTGGTATCCAGCGGGCTCATAATATCATAATAGATAGAAATAGCATCCCTTTTTCTATTCTATTATTACTTTTCTATTCATCTATACAAGATTCCCTAATATAAGTCTAAGTGGCAGAATTTTTTTTTGTTCGGGAATGTTTTCTTTTCTCAAGCCATTTCCATTTATTTCTATCTCTTGCAAATTCAAATTTGAGTAGAAAATTCTCTTTCTTTCTTTCTCCGCTCATATTTTAGATATTCCATATATATATGAAGTTGTTTAAAATAAGATTTTATGTGATTCAGTAAACAGAATATCCAGTCCATCATTGCTAGATCGATCCATATGGTTCGATGAAGAATGAGCCAATGAATGGGATTTTTTTGATAAATAGGAAACAAAAGTAAAGATGCTTCGAGATACAAACGAGGGAATGTCCACAGTACCTGGGTTTAGTCAGATACAATTTGAGGGATTTTGTAGGTTCATCAATCAGGGTTTGATGGAAGAATTTGATAAGTTTCCAAAAATTGAGGATAGAGATCAAGAAATGGAATTTCAATTATTTGTGGAAAGATATCAATTGCAAGAGCCTTTAATAAAAGAAATAGATGCTGTGCATGGATCACTCACATATTGTTCGGAATTATATGTACCCGCAGGCTTAAGTTGGAAAACCGGCAAGGATACGCAAGAACAAAACCTATTTATTGGAAACATTCCTCTCATGAATTCCCTGGGAACCTCTATAGTAAATGGAATATACAGAATAGTGATCAATCAAATAGTGCAAAGTCCCGGTATTTATTACCGTTCAAAATTGGACTATACCGGAATTTCGGTCTATACCGCTACCATAATATCAGATTGGGGAGGAAGATCAGAATTAGAGATTGATAGAAAAGCACGGATATGGGCGCGCGTGAGTAGGAAACAAAAAATATCTATTCTAGTCCCATCATCAGCTATGGGTTCGAATCTAAGAGAAATTCTAGAAAATGTTTGCTACCCAGAAATTTTCGTGTCTTTTCCGAATGATAAGGAGAAAAAAAAAATGGGGTCAAAAGAAAATGCTATTTTGGAATTTTATCAACAATTTGCTTGTGTCGGCGGGGACCCAGTATTTTCTGAGTCCTTATGTAAGGAATTACAAAAGAAATTTTTTCAACAAAGATGTGAATTAGGAAGGGTTGGGCGACGAAATATGAACCGGAGATTGAATCTTGATATACCTCAGAACATTACATTTTTGTTACCACGGGATGTATTGGCAGCTGCGGATCACTTGATCGGAATGAAATTTGGAATGGGTACGCTTGACGATATGAATCACTTGAAAAATAAACGTATTCGTTCTGTAGGGGATCTTTTACAGGATCAATTCGGAGTGGCTATGGTTCGTTTAGAATATGCGGTTCGAAAAACTCTAGGTGGAGCAATTAAGCAAAAAAGGATACCAACTCCTCATTATTTGGTAACTTCAACTCTATTAACAACCACTTATGAATCCTTTTTTGGCCTACACCCCCTATCTCAAGTTTTTGATCAAACAAATCCATTGACACAAATAGTTCATGGGCGAAAATTCAGTTATTTGGGTCCTGGGGGGTTGACAGGGCGAACTGCTAGTTTTCGGATACGAGACATCCATCCTAGTAACTATGGGCGTATTTGCCCAATTGATACATCTGAAGGAATCAATGTTGGACTCGTTGGATCCTTAGCAATTCATGCGAGGCTTGGTCATTGGGGATCTTTAGAAAGACCGTTTTATGAAATTTCTGAGAGATCAAAAAAGGGGCGGGTGCTTTATTTATCCCCAAGTCTGGATGAATACTATATGGTAACGTCAGGAAATTCTTTAGCAGTAAATCGTGGTATTACGGAAGAGCAGGGTGTTCCGGCTCGATACCGTCAAGAATTCCTGACTATTGCATGGGAAGAGATTCAGCTTCGAAGCATTTTTCCCTTCCAATATTTTTCTATTGGAGCCTCCCTCATTCCTTTTGTCGAGCACAATGATGCGAATCGGGCTTTAATGAGTTCTAATATGCAACGTCAAGCAGTTCCGCTTTCTCGATCCGAGAAGTGCATTGTTGGAACTGGGTTAGAAGGCCATGTGGCTCTAGATTCGGGGGTTTCCGTTATAGCCGAACACGGGGGAAAGGTCATTTATGCCAATACTGACAAGATCATTTTATCAGGTAATGGAGACACTCTAAGCATTCCCTTGCTTAGGTATCAACGTTCCAACAAAAATACTTGTATGCATCAAAAAACCCGGGTTCCGCGGGGTAAATGCATTAAAAAAGGACAAATTTTAGCGGAGGGTACTGCTACAACTGGCGGCGAACTCGCTTTAGGAAAAAATATATTAGTGGCTTATATGCCCTGGGAGGGCTACAATTTTGAGGATGCAGTACTCATTAGCGAACGTCTGGTATATGCAGATATTTATACTTCTTTTCATATACGGAAATATGAAATTCAGATTCATGTGACAAGCCAAGGTCCCGAAAGAATCACTAATGACATACCGTACTTAGAGGCCCATTTACTTCGCAATTTAGATAAAAGTGGAATTGTGATGCTGGGCTCTTGGGTAGAAACGGGCGATGTTTTAGTAGGCAAATTAACGCCGCAGATGGCGAAAGAATCCTCATCTGCCCCGGAAGCTAGATTATTACGAGCCATACTTGGTATTCCGGTATCCACCACAAAGGAAACGTGTCTAAAATTACCCATAGGTAGCAGAGGTCGAGTTATTGATGTGAGATGGGTCCATAAAAAAGGGGGTTACAGTTATAATCCAGAAACGATTCGTGTATATATTTCACAGAAACGTGCAATCAAAGTAGGTGATAAAGTAGCAGGAAGGCATGGGAATAAAGGTATCATTTCCAAAATTTTGCCTATACAAGATATGCCCTATCTGCAAGATGGAACACCTGTTGATATGGTCTTCAATCCATTAGGAGTACCTTCACGAATGAATGTAGGGCAGATATTTGAGTGTTCGCTCGGGTTAGCGGGGGATCTGCTAGACAGACATTATCGAATAGCGCCCTTTGATGAGAGATATGAGCAAGAGGCTTCGAGAAAACTCGTGTTTTCTGAATTATATGAAGCCGGTAAGCGAACAGCGAATCCATGGGTATTTGAACCCGAATATCCGGGAAAAAGCAGAATATTTGATGGAAGAACGGGGGATCCTTTCGAACAACCTGTTTTAATAGGAAAGGCCTATATCTTGAAATTAATTCATCAAGTTGATGATAAAATCCATGGGCGTTCCACTGGAAAGTACGCGCTTGTTACACAACAAGCTCTTAGAGGAAGAGCCAAACAAGGGGGACAGCGGGTAGGAGAAATGGAAGTTTGGGCTCTAGAGGGATTTGGTGTTGCTCATATCTTACAAGAGATGCTTACTTATAAATCTGATCATGTTCGAGCTCGTCAGGAAGTACTTGATACTACGATCAATGGAGGAAGGATAGCTAAGCCAGAGAAGGATGCTCCAGAATCTTTTCGATTGCTAGTTCGAGAACTACGATCTTTGGCTCTAGAAATGAACCATTTCCTTGTATCTGAGAAGAACTTCCAGATTAATAGGAAGGAAGTTTGATTGGAATGAATCAGAATTTTTCTTCTATGATCGACCGATATAAACATCAACAACTTCGAATTGGATCAGTTTCTCCTCAACAAATAATTGCCTGGGCTAATAAAATCCTACCTAATGGAGAGGTGGTTGGAGAGGTGACAAAACCCCATACTTATCATTACAAAACCAATAAACCGGAAAAGGATGGATTGTTTTGTGAAAGAATTTTTGGGCCTATAAAAAGTGGAATTTGTGCTTGTGGAAATTATCGAGTAATCAGAGATACAAAAAAAGAACCGAAATTTTGCGAACAATGTGGAGTCGAGTTTGTTCATACTCGGGTACGACGATATCAAATGGGATACATTAAACTGGCATGCCCAGTAACTCATGTGTGGTATTTGAAACGTCTTCCTAGTTATATCGCGAATCTTTTAGATAAACCGCTTAAAGAATTAGAGGGCCTCGTATACTGCGATGTGTGATTTGATCGAAATTTTGATTTTACAGATTCGGAATAAGAAACTGTCATCCCGTTCAATCTCATTGGGATGCCCCAGCTCTGACATGTCTCTTGGGAGGAGCAGCATGAAACTCAGAATCCTATTATGGGTGTATTCAATACTCTCAAAATAAGGGGAATTGATCTATGGTTGATTCCATAACAGATAAATAGGAATTGCTAGTTGTACCTCGTTAAAAAGACTTCTTTACGTGGAATTAATCATTCCATATAGAAAGAATTTCTCTTCAAGTAAACAAATATGGCATGGTTGCGAAAGCCTATCTATCGCATATAGGCTTTAAATCATGACATAACCGTCGAGGTTAAGTAGGGACCTAAAAGATCGAACAGAACGATACATAGACAAGTAAATTCCTTCTGAGTTCCGAGGTATTCTTTTAAGAAGGGGATTCCTCATTCGAAGGGAAGTAGACTACTCAATAATTTCCCATTTCATTTATGTCCTAAATTGCCGAATCAGGAATTCATAAAATAGAAATAAAAAGGAAGGAT